AATCGACCGAGACCACACGAATGAGAAGCAAAGCAGTTTATCTCAATGAGATAAATATAGATAATCAAATTTTGAACCGGGATTAAGACCTCATAAACCCGAAACCAAAAGGAGACGAGTCTCACATCGAAACAGTATTATGTACAAACCTTGTGGACAGACACTCTTCTCTTGTTGATAGGCGAGGGGACTTCGTCGGATTGCCTCCTTGGATTTCCATCCACAAACTATCTTGTCTTGCGGTCGGCCCGGTTCTCTCTCTCTCTCGCAACAAGGCTAAGGCTTCGAGGCCTGATTTGGCTATCGCGTTCTCCCCCTTCGCTTCTCGGCTGGCTTGAAACCGGACAAATGGAGCAATCTGTTCCAAACGAGAGTGGCGGACGAGGATAGAAGACTTTACTTCATCCAACCGGCCTTGAAGGAGAGCCGCCGGGTTGCAGTATGTCCGGAACAGGAGATTCAGGAGAATAACCAAACCTGGTACAATACCCTTGTTGGCTTAACAGCGCCTCGCTTCGAGAATATGAAAGTAAAACAACGGTAGTTCGCCATGTGATACACCAGCTGCCCATGAGTTGTGCGGGTTCGATTCCTGCCTGCCATTTTAGGTCAATCTACAACTGAAATTGCTTAGTTGATCAACCTGTTCATTCGATTGGATATTCAACTGCCTTCTCGTGTGAGTTAGGTTAACGAGATAACAAGTAGATTACGCCCCAGGGCTTCAACTTATTCACGGGTAAACTCGGATGAAGAAGTACGTGTCCGCTCTGTTCTCACTTGCTCTCTAGTCATTCGTAGTATCCAAGCATACCAGAGAGAAAGGAGCACTCACCGGGGAGAGTTTTTGGGTAGAATCTGTCTTTTTTTCGTAGGGTACCCCACCGTGATACAATAGAAGATAGAAATGATTATGGAAGGTAATAGCTAGAACATAAACATAAGTATGATAATCAATGTTCATACAGTAGAAGCGTAAGAAAACAATCACTGGCTATATGGAAAAAATGTTAAGTTCTCGTCTTTCAGTCATTCATTGAAGTAAGCACGTACCGTCAAGTCAGATTCAGCCTAGGTATATTATATCTCGCATCAATGTTTGATCCTCTCGTCTCTCTGTTTGTTAGGTACGCAAACAAAGGCAAGTACATCTCGGGCAACAGGCACATCAACAGTTCTCGGCATTCCATCATGAAGGTACTCGAGCTATAACAAGAGAAAGAGTTAGTTATATCGGCTGGCTTGCTTGGGACGCTTGCATGGGCAGACATACAAAAGGGAACGCAACTTCTTCAGTTCACTTGAAGTTTGTGTTTGAATAGGCAAAACCTACTCTGAATCAGCCGCAGATTCCTTCTATAGCTATAGAGATTTCTTTTATAATCACATTTTCTTCGTCAACGCTTTCCCCGGAGCTACTTGGGAACGGAACCGAGCTCACTGCCCTAGCCTAACGGGAAGAGAGGAATGCGAAGCGCACCCCTAACCCTACCCTAGTTTGGGTCACTAGTTTCGTTATCCGAGGGTGAAAGCGTAATCTGACCTTTCCTCTGCTCCAACCATTACCACTTCCCTTGCTGCTTTGGTACACACCAAATACGGAACAACAGAAGTTTTCGTTGGGAAAGCCGCTGCAAAGAAAAGCCCCTTACCGAAGAAAGCTACAAACGATCTTTTGGCCTTCCGAAGAATGCCAAACTTCTTTGCTTGCCTGGGCTTTCATCTGACTCTGCTAACGAAATAGAAAACACATTCTATCCCTTACGCTAAAAAACCTCGGCTCCTGTCCCAACGCCTGTTAGGGGCACTTCACTGGTTTCATTCCTGAGAGTGAGAGTTCAATCCTTGCTTTTGTCTCACCCCGCGCCCTCAGTCCTGGTAGGGTCACTACTTTCATTCCCTAACTAGGTTCCGTCACCCTAAGGCTAGAGTCACTTCGGTTTCCTCTTTCTTCTCTCCCTGCTATCCCTGTTCTAAAAAAAAGAGCGAAAGCCAGTAGCTGCTCCTGGTTCGCCGGCAAAGCTTTCATCCAAGCTTGCTTCTTTCCTTATGCCTCAGGTTCAGCAGATCTAGATCTAGCTAGTTCGTTCGGAAGCTTTGAACCGTAGTCTCATATCAATCCCGGCGGTTCAGTAAGACTCCGTTGTGAAAACTACTTAGTCTAGATATAGAAGGAAGACTCCATTCGCTTCCTTCCCCACCTTCCCTTCCTTCATTACCTCCAACTTGTTACGATTTCTATTTCTCTTCTCCCTAGATCTCGATTTATAGGGTTTTAACCAGTCAGTCGGGTTACGATTGGGGCCTCGGTTGGTTGGGGCTTTAGAAAGCAAGTTTCATTCATACTGTGCCCATCCGCAGTTACAAGTAGTTCGACCACTCAGTTCAATCGTACGAATGCCTCGTCAAGGGGTGGAGATAGAACCAGCTGTCAGGTACTTGTACCAAAGGCGACCGGGCCCTACCTACTGCTACTGGCGCTTCAAATACTGAAAGACGAAAACACTATGCTGTGCTGTAAGTGATCAGCTGGCTTGTGTAGCCTGGACGATTATCCCTAGCCTCGGTAGCTTACGAGTTTACGTCCATCCCTGGTGGAATAGCAGTATATAGCTAGCAACCCATATACGCTCTATTGCAAGCAATAAATGTGAGTAATATAGCAAGCTATTGCTATTGCGTAAGCTATAGTGGATCAGTGTGCAGGTTGTTTACAAGGCGATTGCAACGTCGTCAACGTCTGGTTCTGTTGCTAGTGCACGTACTTTTTCTCTTATGTTAATATTAATAAGTAGCTTGCTATACTCTTGCTATGTTCATATAACATCCATAATTGAGTAGATGTAGATAGAGTAGAGGCCCGACGACCCTGCCTGCTAAGTATACGCACGCCTAGCTCGCCCAACCGCCTGAAAAGGTATTGCAGGAGTGTGCAGTGGCCCCAACGACAACGTTAACGATATACTCTGGCTCTGGGACACGTGCACTACCTTTCTTTATATGAGCTTGTGAGCAAGCGATGGTTGCGCTAGCAATAGAGCGTAGCTCGGGACTGCCTTTTCAGGTTGCTTGCAAGACGTTGTTTGTTTACAATAGAGCGGGTGTTCATTCGAACTTGTAGTGGCTGGTAAGCGAGTCAGGTAGCTTGCTACGTAGCGACGTCTATCTGCCAAGTGGTCGATTGATGTGGTGCAGCCTCAACGGTAGCGTTAGCTATGCGTGGCTTCGTCCGGGATAGCGGGATAGCTAGTAATAGACTAGACCTCTTAGTGAGCTCCAAGAAACAGCGGAAATCCCGACAACAGAGGATCGGAGATTAAGAGGTAATGCTTTAATCAATCAGCTAACAGGACAGCTTACACCCTAGTATTGGAAAAACAGCTTCTACCAATGCATTGCAAACAAAGAGAAGCATCAATACACAGTCATCGGCTTATCCCCGCACGAATGTAATTTAACATTGCGACCTATGTGGCATGCCTCCTGTTCGTATCTTAACTGGGCAACCTTCTCTTGCAAACAATCCCTTCGTCGCTAACACAGGTAATGCCCCATCAAAGAGCCTATTCGTCGTAAAAGCTTTGTCTTTCTATTGTCCTAAATAAGGGAAGGTCGCTCGAGGTAGAGTCCATAGGCAGACTTCTTAGGATGTCTTTGCCCCGTTCCTGCTTCCTTTTGAAGACCCATAGTAGCCGCAAAGCACCATTCTGCGCGCTCAGAATAAAAGAGTCAATTTCTACAATTAGTATCAAAGTGTCTATGAACATTAAGAATCTCGTTCCTACAGCTTACAACTTTCATCGTACTGTGCTCTCCAAAGAGCAATTCTTCTCAAAAGGTGCTGAGTTGGAATCCCATTCTCAACGTGGCTTCAAAGCTATTCTTTCTATAGCGCTTGCTTTTTTCGGGAATTGAGCTTAGCCCTTTAACCAGCACTTATTATCGAGGGAATTGTTTCTAAGCCGACAAAGGCACTGTTTCGCCTACCGACACCGCTCGCTAACCGGTTCCAGACTAGGAAGACAGAAAACTACTACCGCTAGAAGAGAAGAAGACGAGACTGAGGTTACCTCCGTTCATTCAGGGGAAGGTGACTTACCTTCTTATTAGAATCACCAGATAGCATGAAAACAGCCCTTTTGAAAGCATACCCAAGGCATTCAATCTTCACTTATAGACATCCAATGGCCTTATTTCCGTTCGTTAACTACTTCTAACGAGCAAGTTAGTAGCCTACCTCGGCTGAATGTTGGGACAAACAGCAATAACCGTGCTTATCCTTCTAATAAAGAAACTAAACCTTACCTAAGAAACCCACTACTGCTACTACTAGTATAGAAGAAGATCTATTAACACGCACGGTATATAACAAGTTGCCTCTGACCTCCGTCTCACGACCGAAAATAGAACCTGTAGCTTCATGCCCTGACCTGAACTGAACTACTACTGGCTTAGCTGCCTAGCTACTAATAACTTGGCTGGCACCCGTCCTGCCAATATAGTAGAAAAAGTATAAGTAGGATTCCACTCAGGGCACACTTGTTAGCGACAGTTCCCATCTGTCTTGTAAAGAACTAGAACTCGAACTGCCCGCAGTTACGAGACTAGCTCCCCTGGCCGTAGCAACTACAGTGACTCTTGCTCCTGAGCTTCCAAATCCTTACTTCACTTCAGGGGATTAAGGTAGTTTACTTGCTGGCTGATAAGTCAGGTAGCGAAGCCTAAGATTAGATGACTGATTAGATTACTAGTTTGTTTAACTGAGGTTCCCCGCCTAAGTCCCATATCTTAAAGACTATAACTCAACAGCAAGCTGCCTTTACTTGGCTTCAAGTCCCATAAGAGAAGGAAGAATAGCTGGAAGCTAGAGAGGACTAGCTACAAACTCAAAAGCCTGGATTTGGCTAAAAGTACCTATTATTCTTATTCTAAAGTACCATTGGAGCTCCTTTTTCCGACAACAGATCGGAGATCTTACTTTCTCAAGTCATACGTCTTTTGTTCAGCCAACAGTGTTCCGCTCTACTTATTATTACTTACTTGCGCCCTTCACTTCAACTCATACATACTACTGGACTTCCAGCTTATTCCCAAATCAAAGCTACTTGCTTATAAGAGCAAGGTGCGTAACTGGCTTGTTAAAGCATGGAAAGGTATCCAGAAAGCACAGTAAGAGCTATGATATAGGCGCCCTCTCACCTAATACCCGCTACTAAGGATTGAAAGTCGCACAATCGGCTATAGGGCAGAACTCCAGATCTACGAATAGCCGCGGGCAAGCACCTTTAACAAGCAAGTAGCTAGCTTCCACCTTACTTAACAGCAAGGTTCTGAAAGAAAGCCTTCGCCTATAGCTTCTACTTCTACTTAGCAGCCCAAATAAAGTACCACTTTAACACACAAGTACGCTCACGCTAGTACAAAAAGAGTAAGTAAACAACCTATCTGCTCTTCCTGGTGCTCTCACTTCCTTGCTTCGAAGAGCAGGTCGAATAGTTGAAGAAGGGTATGGGATAGATCCTATTCCCGGAATTAGCCATCCCCCTTTGTCTTGATTCTCCTCTTGTCTCTTCTTTGACCAGTGGTAATTGACTTTTTTTATTAAACTCCCACATTGGTCGAGAAATTCCTTTTGAATAACTTTCTAGTAATCCGAAAATTCATAAAGGCAATCAACGAGGGATATTCAAAGCATCTAGGAAGAAAAGATGAGCGGTTACTCTAGCAGCGGATATTGCGCTAAGAGCATCGGATACGGGCAAAAGACTAGCAGCAGTAACTTTCACACTGGGATTCTCACTGAAGGAAGATTTTGCTTGTATTTCTACCCTTTACTTATCAATATAGTAAACAAAAGAAGCTACAAATGCCGAAACTGCAACCGCAGACAGGACGGATAGGACTGAAACCGATTTCTGACTGAAAACTTATGAATAAAAGCCCTTTACGCACGCCGCTTCCCTAATACGAGCCTCCCTTTCGGTTGGGGTCTTACTGTAGCTTTTTTCTTCTATGGAAACGGTTAAAAAGTACCTCTTTCTGAGAGTGAGTTAGAAGATTGAGGTTAAGTTAAAAGATTGCTACTAAGAAGCCGATTTACCACTAGCCGACACGAGCAAGTGAAAAGTAAGTTACACGAAAGAGAAGATTGGCACTAAGCACCAAACGAAGAAAGGAGTGGAGGTTACGGCTTGCTTTCTTCTTTTCTTACCATAAGCTGGTGATCCAATACCACCGAGCTGTTCACTAAAACCGGAACATCAGACAGACCTAGCTATGCCCATATCTAATAGACCTGTAGCTTCTACTTATTTCAGTGCTAGCGATGCCCTTTGCTAAACAGATGTAATCACTCTATTCTATTTTGAAAGAAAGTCCGATGTCGGAAAGCTCTCTTGGGGCGATAGGTTTACTTATGGATAGAATCCGATTCTGGATATGCTGATGGTGAATCCATCCGCGGGTGAAGCCTTTTTGTTGCCGCTGGTGCTCTTAGTTCCGTTGATATAGTTGGAGCTGCTAGTAGAGCCGGAGTAGGAGCTGCTGGAACTGCTTAGACCGCAACTCTCCTATTTTACGAAAGAAGGTTGGCGGGGCTGAAAGGGACTTTATAAAGCCAATAGTCGCCCCTGATTCGGATGTTACGAAAAATCTGTCCTCTTCTTCCGATGCCGCAGAAGGGAACCAACCCTGACCGAAGGTAGCACATAAGACGATGTGTAAAGCGTATAGCCAGCCGATGTAATCGAATCCTCTGATCACGCACGGAAAGGGGCCTTTTTGACGGGCTTTCGTCACTTGTTGTTGTTTCAGCAAAGAAAATGAAGGATAGGATTGAAAGTCCTCTCGAAAGGGGATGGAGTTTGCTGACTTCGACTAAGAAGGATAGTAGCGTAAAGGAGCTCTACCATAAGGGAAAGGAGCAACAAGCAGCTCTCCTTCAGTCGTCCTTTCGAAATCTGCCTTTGTTGAATATGGATTAGCTTGCTTATGTTAAGCGAGGCGCTGGTCTTACGAATCACTTGATCTTGCCGTTGGTTCTTTTCTTTTGAGCTCTTTCCTTAATATAGTTATGCGAAAGTCACTCCCATTTGAGGAATTCTACTTGAACAAAAGTCAGACTAAGACGTCCGAAAACCACGAGCTTTTGAATGTCCTTCTTGAAGGCTTCCCACGCGAGAGGTCGGTGAATACTATGCCAGACTACCGGCCTGTTTAATACCCGCTTAAGCTTTTTCATGCCTTTCTGTTGATCCGGAGTTCGTTATTTTCCAGACGGAGGGAGACCCGCGAGCCGACTTAACGGGGGTGAAAGAAAGCACTTTACTCTGGGCCTTGGTTTTCGAAGGAGCCTTCTAGAACTGAACTGGTGGAATCATGAAAGACTGGCTGGCAGGATCAAGCAATAAAACTCCTTCAGCAAGAAAAGTCCAAGACTGTTAAAGGTGAGACGGCCGGGCATGCATGAGAGTAAGGGGCATCTATCCCAGCAGCAGCAGTTGAAGTTTCGGCGCTGTTCCTACTTGTTGAAAGCAAAAGTGATCTCGACCATCACCTAAGAAATTTCCTTTTTGTAATTCGTTTCAAGGAAGGGATGTGAGTAAAGATTGGCTTTTACAAAAAAAGGGCACTAGAAGCACGGAGTCTTGGCTTGGATCCATGTGTCCCAGAAGCAGTCGTATAGAAGAGAAATGTTCCCGCAAAAAAGAGGGGTATGAAATTTCGAGTTAGCGTCGAAAACAGCTTATTCGAGAACAGCAAGAGGGCATTCGAGAGCAGCTACTTCTATTCCTTCTGTGGCATTTGTCCCTGAGACTAGTCCTACTGCTTACCTTCCCCAGCTTAGAAGTGAAGGACCTAAATAGGAGGATATGGGATTTATATGCAAATAGTATACCAGATATCGATTAAAAAGTCATTGATGGAGGAAAGATGGAGTGAGATGAATGTGCTGCTGATTCAATAGCTTCGGTTACTGATGAAATCACAGCTCCTACGATCAGATCTGCAGCTCCTAATTGAGCACTTACCAAATCTCGATGCACCGCTTATTCACCATCAACAGTGGATAGGCAAACAAAGTCAACAGCGGCTATTCACTCAGCAAGAACAGCGGCAACGGTTAGAGCTCCTACGTTCACAACGGATAAGATCCCATTTGCTATTCTCCGATCTTCTTTCTCGGTAAATCCTTCCTGTAACAGCTTCTTCAAATTCAATAGCAATAGCAGTTGATTCTATAGCAGTCTTCTACCCAAGAGCTTCTGGGCAAATAAGGGCTTTAGCGCATTCACTGGTTATTCACCATCAACAAGAGAGATTGGCTTCATTCCTATTCTATTTCCAAGACCGGTAATTCCTTATCCGTAAAGCAGTAAAGCAGGCAATGGCAATAAAGAAAAGTAAGAAGGAGAGGAATGAATGCTTGGATAGTCTGCCTATGCGAACGAATTAGTATGCCTGGTATGTCTGGCCAACGGTGAAAGTAGGTCTTATGCCAACCCATCCTTTCGGATACGAGACCTGCCTTTCCGGTTGGAAATGAGCCGCTCGCCTCTCCTTCCTTCGCTTTCTAGCAGCAGGAGGTGGTGTATTATGTACTATGTACCGGCATCTCACTTTAGTAAATCTTACCGCGAGTGGGTGGTTCAGCTTATGATCCAGTGGGATACCGAGGCGATAGCCTTCCGAGAGAGCGAGTCAACCATAATCCTTTCCTTTCCGTTATAGGAGGTGATCAGCATTCATCTTAGCTAGGAAAGCCTCTTTCGGAAGTCGACCATAAGCCAGAAAAGAAAGTTCATTGCTACTCTAGTCCTTAGATGGGTTAACATGCCATCTGTGTTGTGGAAGACGGTACGCGATAAATGGAAAGCGGACATGTGCGGGATCTTTTTTTCGATAGTTTTTCTAATCTAAACCCTTTCTCAATCCGAGGAACTGAACTTCGACCTGGTACTCACTCCTAAAGCTTCACTCTAAGCTGCTCGTTCAGGAGCCCTACCCAGGACTCCTTCACTAAAGGAAGAATAAGAGCTACTATTAGCGTGTTATTAAGAAGAGGAAGATCCTCTATTACCAGAAGAGGCCCACCTGAGGAGGAGATTCTTTTTCTCTCTAAGATATTTCATAAAAAGCTGACCGCGAATTGGCTCGAACTCAGGACGAGCATAATAAACTAAAAGATACGGAGTTTCTCGCGTTCCTTGGCTCGAGCCACAGAGCACTGACAACTCTTACATGTGGGGTAATCCGAAGGTGCCATGGAGTCAATAGGCAACCAAAACTTATGAAGTGCGTTCAGGCTCACTTTACACTAAAAAAATGGAGTTCGAAATATGAAACAAGTTTGCAACAGGAGAGTCGGCGAAGGGATCAACAGTCTTACTTCAGTAAAGGCCCATCCAGGTGTCTTCGCCCACCTTTACATATGCGATTGTTCGCTCGACCTGGCTGCCCAGTAACGAAATATATAGCTATAAAAAAAGCTAGAAATAGAACTCAACTTAGTTGCTCAGTCTCTAGGAATTCCCAAGCGTTAGCGAAGAAAGAAGCCTACTTTAAGAAGGCTGCCAAGAGGAGCAAGCCTACATCGAGCAAGTTGACTCACTTGTTGTTATGTAAAGAGTTCGCTTCGCTATTACGGCCCAGTTCTTCCACGAGCGAAGGCCCGTAAAATTGGTCTCAAAGATTATCAAGGAAACCCAACCCCTTCCTCTCTTACCCCTCCTTCTATCCAAAGACACTTTCCCAGCTGTAGTAGCTGTTCTCTTCCCTTCTATCGATTGAGCTTTCTCTCGCTTAATTCAATAGGGCCTTACCTTAGTAGACTGGTTTTAATTCGACAACTCGATCGCTTCGTCCTTTGCTGGAATTGCCATCTTTGCTGCTCTTGGCTTCTTCATTCGTACCTTTCAATGGCCAGTCTAATGTTGTAAGGCACGTGACTACATTCCTAAATTCTATCTCTGGTTCCTTCACTGCTTCCCGAAACTGACCTGCTTACACTGCACTGCTTCTTCCAACAATACTGGAAGTGGGGCTGCCCTATATGGTCAAGCCAAGCAAAAAGGGAGTTCCCTGTTCGTATCCTCTAGTCTCAAGAGTTTCGAGAATCTTCGATAGGAGAGAGAAAAGCATTAGCCAGTACCAGTACCTGAATAAGCAGCAGTTGTTTCGCCAGCTTGGATTGGAATCTCGAATTCTCAACTGAAGCTATTGCCTTATATTTTCATCTCGACATTCAAAGTCATAGGGACTGAAAGACTCATAAGGTTATAGTGCGGGATCAGTTCAATTTGAATAGTTAAATAATCTAATCTACTTCAAATAAAGACAAAAGGGAATCCACGGTGACAGAGAAAGATGAAGGAAAGAAAGCACATAGCGTGGCACCCCGTAACAATGGAATTGAGCTCGGCCCTGTCTCGGCCTTAATAAATAAGCAGTTGAATCCTCTGCATGACGAAGTCACCTATACATCGACGAATGTCGGTATCGAGGAAAGACAGAAATATGGCTTAATCAACAGTTCCCAACAGAGATAGATTTTGTGAATCTACAGACAGATATGGTTTTTGAACTGAGCCTGTTCCCACTCGTATACCAGCCAAAGTTAGGTAAAGAGGGTTTCTTTGGCTTCTGCACTTAAAAGTCCCTTCTTTCTCTTAAGGGATTCGATCCAGCCGCAAGTTTCCCTACGGCTACCTTGTTACGAACGATAACACTCCTAAGAAAGAGATCACATTCTCCTCCCACTGCTTGGGAGCTCACACCGACATTCATTCTCTTCAACTCTCTTAAAGCCTAATGAAGATACCGTTCGTGACCCTTACCCAAGAGTCACTCACTCTTTAATGCTACTTTAGGAGTTGGGTTCCCTACGGGGGTAGTTACACAAGCTCCCTGTAGTTCCCTCGTACCAAAATAGTTAATGATACAACGAATTATTCCGTCACTAGGATTCATCCAATCGAAGTTCCTAGTTACTTCGAGTTAAAGTAATATATATAATAGTCTTTTTGTTATTGAATCGTCTGAGCTACTTCAATATCTCTTTTTGAGTTTCTATCCACAAAGTCTTTGTGAATACATACAACTTGACTTCTGACATTTCTTGGTTCCAAACTGTGAATTGAAGGGTCGGGAGAAAGATGCCTATATACTCGGTCAAAAGAGGAAGGATGCCATTCCGTTTACATTAGAAAGAGTCTACCATCTTCGGTAATACTAATTACACCGCCATGATGACAAGGCATAGGTTTCTCTCCCGGTCCAATAGATATAATTTGACCATCCAAATTGAGACTATCAAAAAGTGAAAAAAGTGATGATTCAAACAAACACTCTTTCTGCGAAGTGGTGACTATAACTTCTTGAACATACCTAGTATACGAGAAGGATGGAAATAGCTGATGAAATTGATTATCCAATTCTATTAAAGCAAAATTGAGCAGTACATCTGTTATCAATGCAGAGGTTGGAATAATATCTTTCATTATATAGGAATAATCCTTTCCCTCATGAAGAATTGGCATATATAGGAATGATTTTAATAATTGAATTATCTCATCATTTGATACTATAGGTTCAAGCTTAGTCAAAAGACTCTCTTTATTTACCCTTCTAAGTGAGTTGGTCATATCTAACTTATAAACCCTTGAGATAGGCCCTTCTATCGAACGAATATGTGCATAATAATCAGTTGGTCTGAATTTTAAGCCAAAGGAAGACGAATTAAGAAGATGAAAATTGATAATTCTCGTATTTAACATGCCGCCAAGCGCCATAAGAACAAGTTTATCTTCCTGAATTGGAGTTAAACTACCATAGAAAATGGAATCATTTTTCAGCATATGCAAAATATGATGAAAGTCTTTTATAGGATCTTTTTTATTATTTACAATAAGTTGAAGTGAGGAAAGAGTATATTTTCCTATCCTAATTTTCTTTTGAATATCCCTAATTTTTGAGACTGTCAACTCATCAAAGATATCAGTTAGACCATTGTAATATTTTGCAATAGTTGATGCAAGCTGATCTAACGAACACTGTGGATGAATACTGTAATATCTAGTTGCAAATCTTGTCATTATGCCAGTTTTGATAATCATTCTGCGCTTGGAGAAAGACCTACAGAAAGTAAGACAACTACTACCATACCTAAGGTTATACCCACAATAAGATTGGGGTTACTATTAGTAGTAGGTATTTTGATATCCAGAAATGGTTTCTCATCAGTATAGGCTGTTGACAGTGCTGATATTGTATTAGCTTGGTTTTCCAACAATGTCATCTTTTGATATCCTGGGTGAATATAAACATCAGGATTGTAAAAGAATGGTTCATAATTCTCTATTGGTGAGAACAAGGATGTTATTGATGCATCAAAAGGAATGTTAATTCCATCTCCGGGAGTAAAACCATACCATACGGTTAAACCAACGCCTATTTGGGCCAATACCAAGAAACGTCCATAAAATCCATCATTATAAGTTATTGCTTCAAGCAAAACACGATTCATCATCAAAGAGCCTTTAGCATGTATTTCACATAAACCCTTAAACTTGAGGATACCGCGATTGGTAAGAGTGTCTTTTGCTAACGTTAGACCTAGGTTCTCTCTTAACCCTTTTAAACCATCTAAGGTATCAGGCAATCTCAGATTTTTGAATAGAAAATCACCTTGACCGGGCATAAATCGAAAGCCTAATGATAAAATATAACTAGCAGAATTCGAAGTCAGATCCATTACAGTCTTGGGGATATCCATAAATGGTGATTTTGTAAGATCCATAACTTTACGTGTAAACTCCGAATGCTTACTAGATTTATTGAATCTTTCTAAAATACTGCTAGTGGATGAGAGCATAGGCATAATATTATTTGGAACATCACTCCCAGAAACCAATGAGATATTACTACTACTACTTGTACTTGGAACATCCAAACTACTACTACTTGTACTTGGAACATCCAAACTACTACTACTTGTACTTGGAACATCCAAACTGAGATTCCCCATTTTCTTTGTGATAGTGAATACATCCATATTTTCAATGGCTGAGACAGCTTTAAAAAACTGGCTTTTGTGAAACATAATTGTGAATTTTGTCTTTTATAGTAGTAATACCATTTGGATTTCCCTGAATTGTTCATTCAGTTGTCTTTACCCGCGGAAACTTTATACTATAACTACAGCTGCGGAGAGGTCACTGGGCCAGTTGATAGCTATCTCAATGGACCGCTATGCCAGTGACATCTGCTGTATAACGGCATTGAATAGAGCTGTTCTCTATCCTTGGGATTTTCCTGTTGGTGCCACTACCCAGCATAAAGTTTCCCTCTAGCATACTACTAGAGAACGACATTAGTATTACTCTAAAGGGGCACTCAAGTGAGGGAGGACTTTTGGCATTTGGTGCGTCTACTCGTTGGCTACTTTATACCAAACAAGTACCTTCTGCATGTCTGAACTTTGCCTTATGTGTCTTGGCGCAATAACATCTTTCTATAAAGCTTGCTCCATTGCTTGCTTCTATAAGAAAGATAGAGGTGGGGTTGGTTCTGCATTTTATGATGCCAGTACTTACGCGAAAGGCCATTTCGCTCCTGTGCCAGAGGGACTTCGCCCCAAGCCAGGTCACATGTCCATTGCCCAACAGCAAGTTGATGAGGGGGTTTAGGCTTTGATAGCCTTCTCATTCAAGCCAGAGTTCAATTGCTATGGCTGCCAGTTCACGTGGAGGATCGGCCCATCTCATCTTTCTAGTTCGACGTTCTGGACAGCATCAAGCATCTATTCGAAAAAGTTTCTCCGTCTTTCAGTAGAGTAGCTGAAGAGATGAACACTGCTTCAGCACAACATCTTAGTACCCCCTAAACTCATGATGGAGGGAGTAAGAAAAGCCATTTTCCAACATGGTGCTGATATTCATTCTGTGGTCTACCCTTCCACTGTCCCTGAAGAACCCGAATCCAGATTCTGAGAAAGGTGAGCTGATTCAGAAAGCCAATTGGAGTGAGCCAATCCATCCGAGAAAGATGTTATTTATAAGGCAAAGTTCATTTAGATGGAAAAGGTTAGCTTGACGTGATGCGATAGATCGGTTCTATTTACCTTGCTCTGATCTGTCCCCGAGCCAAGAGAAGGTTGTTCACTTGCACGTAGGAATACCAAAGAGAGAGGCGAGTAGGCACAGTTTGAAGAAAGATCTTTGTCAAGCTATACTATATGCCGGACCTGTAACCTATACTTGTAAAGCTGAAAGCAAGCAAGTAATCTAGCAAGCATTTCAGAATCAAACTATATTGAATAGCTACGCTTCCCCGAAATCAGATTAGCTAGCAACTGCCCTAGCTCGCGGACGGCAACTGCACTGCTTTCCTGCTGCTGCTTCTCTTTTAGAAAGAGTGGAATTCTGTTCTACCCGAACCAAGCTCTGCTGCTTCTTCTGCGGATGCTATTAAGAGATAACTGGCACAGATTGATTCCTTCTCAGATCCATTCATTCAACCTTCGCCTTCCTTTCACTTGCAGATACTTCCTTGCGAATAAGGACGGACTAGAGTGCTACTGCTAGAGGGAAGGATGACTCTGCTAGGCTGGCTTGCTTGCGACTTCGACTAGAGCACATAAATAAGGCCAATTAAGCAAGGTTAATGGACCGTATAGCGTAGTATTACAAATGGCTTTCACAGGGCTTCTTTTTAGATCAAATAGGACATAGAAATTCACTCATAACAGAAGCTAGAGGACTGTATTCGTAGGACGGTATTCGTGGACGAATGAGCGATTGGACCGCCTACAGGACAGTTACTGGACAGATGCGACCCTTACCAGTTGACAGATGACAGACAGAAGAGCGGGAAGTCGCTCTAATTAAAGGAAGGGAATTGCACAGGAATGCTAGACTCAACTGATTGTGCCTCCCGTTTTGTTTGAAGAGAGTCCCTAGCGTACTAGACTAGGATAATGGGAATGTTACCGATACTTGAAAGACTCATCTTCTGGCAAAAGCTTGACTTTCTTACTTCAATCGCGCTTAACTCATACTTTAATAGTGAGGATGCTAGGTTACCAGGTTCTCAAATCGGGTATTGAACCCTCTCTCCTTCCTGCTGCAACCAATACTAAATGGCAATAGTCTTTTCACGTCAAATGCCTTCTTTTCTCCCTGCCTGGATCGAACTCTTAAGGCAAGGTCACGAACCCCCCGCCTTGCTTTGGTAGAATGCCCGGATCGCTTCCCCACTTCCGAGGTAAAAACAGGCAATCCAACTCTGTCTCTCGCCTAATATACATAATAAGTGATTTACTTGACTTAGTCGCTATCGTGAAAAGCTCTAAGGCGCTGGCCGTATACTTCCCTAGCTTGCTTCCCGGGCTTAAAGCAAGCCTGTCTGTATTAATAACCTACCTTGCATCTATCTCATATAGGTGGGATTTGATGAAAGCCACTTTTTCTCTCGTGGGCCACATGTCCATTTCACAAAAGTAGCGTCTCGTATAGCTGTCAAAAGTGTCCAATTTGCTCATTTGAGGCTGGTCGCTTAGAGAGAAAATCCAATGTACGCCAAAATGACGGGCTTTCGGAACACTTTCTCGATTTCGGCTGGTAGCGTAGAGGGAGAATCGACTTTTCATGAAAATAACGGGGATTGATGAACTTGAGCAAGTCAAACTATCACTATCAATCGACTCGGGATCGATACCAATGCTTGAGTACGAAGACGAAGCCTCAGAAGCAACTCTTGATTTGCGAACTACCAGCTCTCACTCCGGAAGAAGCTAGAGGCATGGGAACTTGCCTTTCATTGAGCTAACCCTTGCTCTCGAACTACCAACTCGAATGGGCTTGGTGGCAATGACTGAAATGCCTGATCTTCTTTCAGGTACTGAGATGAATGATCTTTCTCGTATATATAATTGTTAAGAGCCCGAACCCTACGTCTTTTCGCTATCAATGCGTTATTTGAGAACTCAAACTCTCACTCTCACGCTAGAGCCATGGTGGGACCTTACCTGCTAGGCGTAGTTGGTCCTAAAGTCTGAATTCCATAAAGCTTGTACGGATTTTCTTCCACTCGCTTCATTAAAGTTCAGATTGAGAGAGATAAGGAGCGAAAGGCCGACCAAGTGATGCTGCCCAAGCCATTTATTCATTCTATTTCGTACTATAGGACCGATCTGTCTATACGCCATCTTTGATAGCCCTAAGACTAGGACGGGGGGAAACTCTTACGGCTTCGCCTGACCTTCCCGATTCACTAACAAAAGATGAAAGCAAGAAGGATGCGATGTGTGTGCAACTCCATCAACTAAAACAACATATCCGAAAAGAGGATTCGAATTTCATTAATGAGAAAGAACGACGATCAACAAACGATCAACGAGAAAGCTCTACCACCCGGGATAGGAATGAATGGCGGTACGCTGATGTATCTGCTGGCTTCGGATTCGGATTTGGATGTGAATGCTTCTTTCGTACTTTCTTCTCGCCCTTATTCTTATTAGCTATGGGCGCTATCTTTCGTTCTTGCTTGCTTTCTCCCATTTGGAACTGGTGAGCCTACACGAGATGGACACGCTACCTTCATGATCCTATCTCGATTTCTTGCCATTCTTAGATCTTCGAGCTTGCCGGCTGCCAGCTATCCTAACTGAACTGGCGCTATTGAACTGGGTGAATAGGCTCTTTCTTTTCACCCCTTATACGATACGCTATTTCCTTTTGATGTGTTAAACCTGGTGCTAAATCCTATCTATCTTTCTTAGCAACTGCGGGACCCTCAGTCGCATCTAGCTTTCGGTGATCTTATTGCGCTTGCCTTTATATATAGGTCTGACTCCGATCCTTCTTTCCTTGGTGTCACATCAGCGGAATACTCTTATAGAGGGAAAGTGCACCTCACGAGCAAGAGAAGCTCGAAACGGGGCGGTAATGATTTCTTTTTGACTCTGTTAGATTTTTCTTTAAAGCCCAGCTGAGTCTTAATTCTCATTTGTTGTTTCCTTTCAGACCGATCTTTCTGTTCGAGATCCAGAACTCGTAACTAGCGCTCAGACAAGGCTCAGACAAGGAGGGAATCGGGCTCTAAGCAAGAAAAGCAGTTCTGTTGGCAAACAGCTAAGGAAGGTGGGACATCTCACTTTAGCATTTAATTGATCCGCGCCGCGAAGGCAGCATAGAATCTTATTGAGCTCGAACATCTCGTCATAGGTGTTTCGGACGACAAGAAGACGCTCTCTAAACGAGAGTAGACGGTCGGTTGTTCCCAGCTTGGCTAAATCCCAGAAGGCAGCCCCCGAAAAGCAAGTTACCAATTGGAATTTCAATTATTTAGATTCCGGTTGATCAAGTCAAGTCAAAGGTGATCGTGCATTCCCTCACTCAGAACGTGGAGGCACCATCTAGAACGTCCGAAACATATTATTCCTATCCATTATTTGCTCCAGATGTTCGAGCTTCTGACGCTGCCGAAGCAGTAGTGGGAGCAGTAGCCGGGCGTAGTAGAACGTATGAAGCCTAGCATTTTAGTGCCTAGAAATAAAGTGAAAGTAATTAGACGAACTTAATTCTCTTTGCCCGGCCCGCGCCCTCTTTTGAAGCATGGGGATTTTTTGGTGAAGGTTAAGAGGGTGTCGCTGATAGCTTCCAAAATCAAACCACCGGAAAACTACCATAGACGTGCTACGCCCGGCCTTGAAAAACCGGGTTTTTTGGGCTCAGATGATATGTCTGTAACGGAGTCTTAATGCCAAGCCAGGTGGTGATCCACTTTATATCTCCTATTCGGGGTCTGCCCCGTTCTCAATTGTTTATAGAGATCGGCCTTGTTCAATAAATGTCTCAATCAAGTCGTTGCATAGAAAGAAGCAGCACACTCTTTATAATATAATGCTGCATATGAAATAATTGCTGTATATGAATTTGCGACCATGCCAGGGGAGGGGAGGCGTTCTCTTCCGAGATGATTTATTTGGTCTGTTGTCCTCCTAAGAAGGATATACAAGCTTGTGAGGCTAAGGGCTCGTACTCTTTCTTCTGAAGGTGCAGATGGAGGCTTATTGGGAAGAGGAAGCAAGGGCGCGCATCTGCTATTCTATTCGTTGACCAGTGTCCAGTCGGTCGAAACGGAAGAAGAGTATCAAAGTCTACAAGGTGGATAAGGCGGCTTGTTGGGCATTTATCGGATAAGAGGCTATGTCAAAGGCACAAATTACCTACCTATACCTTGGAAGGTGTCAAGATACGTGAACAGCTCAGTTTCCACTATATAACGAATACAAAAAGGTGTAGTTCAGGAGTAAAGAGTACTTTGGACTCGTCACATGACGATGATTCTGCTTACGAATACGAGTATACTATCTGCTTACCTTTAAAAGACGAAGAATCCTCTAGCTTCCTCCCCTCCGTCAAGGCTATGGGCCGGGAAAACGTGGGTAGGCTGTCCAACGACCACGGAAGCAAGATAATATGTCCGTCCTGGTTCTCCGCTGATGAGAAATGCAAATCTTTATCTGCACGAGCGGCAAAGCAGCAAACGCCAGAGATAGCCCCGCCTGAAACGCACTCACTTCCTCCAAGGAAATTATTCTTCAATGACTCTATTTATGATATTTATGAAGGGTGAATAATCTATTTTTTAAGGGAAGAGTTTCGTCCCCTGCTTGTTCATTTGGAGGCCACGCTCGGTGTGTGTGATCTAGTGCTTGTCCTATGCTATTTGAATTGGAGAAGACCTGGAATCGAGGAGCTTTCGGACCCATACTTTAGCGACCCTATAGCGCGGCTTCTTTGCCATTCTTTGCCAGGTACTCGCACTTAGAAATCCACTTTTCGGGAATAATATGGCTTTAGTTTGAGCCGGGCTCAGACTTGTTAAGATCGTACTCACTACGCTGCCTATCTGAAAGCGCTGAACCTCACTTACTCCGCTCGGCCGGGGCGCTGATCACTTAATTATTAATAAGTATCGATCTTTTACTCCATCCCATGATAGGTCTCTTTTTCGCTCTCGTTCCTTGAATCTCTCGTGGCATACAACAACCTAACTCTCTTCAGTTCAGCCATATATTATACCTAGTAGGGGGGTCGGTCTTCCTCCACTTTTAACCTAGCAGAACCCTAGGATCTTTCAGATCTGATTGGAGGCGAGGATGAGGATCGGGAATATACTTTCCTTTTGTTGGGGGAGAGGATCTACTCACTGATCGGGTTCACGCTGGGACGCACTAATGAGGAAAATGCACCAATGCCAATCATTGATTTTTATACGAAAAGCAATTTGGTGGAGCATATCACTCCAAGCTGTCAGCGGATTAATATTATTCTTTAAAAATGGTTGAATGATACTACAACTTATACAACACATTTAGGATAGTATCGAATATTGTTTCTCCCCGTAGAGGGAATCAAAGCTATTAGTGCCACCTGCTGCTGGAACATAAACAGCTGGTGGTCAAGTGAAGGAAGGTATAGTCAAGGTCCGCGGAAGGATCAACTTCAGCATCAAAAGCAGAAGCATCCACTGAAGCAGATGTCGAAGATGAAGAAGATGCAAGTTCAACAAGATCCGATCTTGAGCAGCAGAGCAAGCAAACACAGGTGAACTATGGTATGACAACTCTCAATGACAATCCAATGAGTTCCACTTCTTGGCACAATCATCCAAAGCCATTGGATGATTGGGTTCCTAGCGATGTGCTCATCGAAAGCTGTTCCAGACCTTGACATATGAACAAGAAAGCTGTCCTTAACGGAAATAGGGATCGTGATCTCTTTTCAATCTCATCTTGCACGGCCGCAGGTCTTTTCATTTCTCAAAAGATTGAAATAGGTACACGAACGAGATAGGCCAATCCACCACCAGCAACGGAGCCTTGTGAGGATGCCATTTCTAAGATCTCTTGTCTTAGGTTTGAAAGAGTAAGCTGAGCATCCCATAGCTCTTAGGGCATCAACACTCGAAAATAGGCTTTTTACCGGCCCTTGCTTTGTCACATCAATCAGTAGAATCGGATCCCCTTCTCTAAGCTAAGAAAGAAGAAATCGCCTACATACCGGACTGAATGAAAGCCCTATCCGTTCTCGTTCAGAGATTGACTTTCCGAACCCGAGCTCTCTAGCTTCTTGTCTTTAGTCACCCACCCGGACATCGCATTGGAGCACTAAAGCCACGAGGATAGGAACCATACCAAGCACCAACGGCTTAAAGTCACCCAAGCATACCAAGAGCAAGAGCAGCCAGGGGATAATTGAGATACAGACTTTTGGGTAGCTACCAGAGCTGCTCTCCTATCGCATGGCTGACTCCCCACGACGATGCCCTAATTCCGAGATGAGACCTGTCAACCCTATCTGGTCGGTTGGGCATATTGAAATTGGATTCACTCCTCACTTCACCACCTTGCTTAACACTGTGATCTCTACCGATAGGCTTTCCTCTATCCCTTCGTTCGGGGATTTGACCCTCACTCGTCTGCTCTCCTTGCTTACTTGCGCTTTTGCTTCCAACTCCAGGCTTTCTCTTTGCTACCAGACTTGGGGTTAGCTACACGGAGCATCTCTTTCTTACCCTTCGGGTGGTCACAGGGAAGCTCTCTAATAAATAGAGAACTTAAGACAAAGGAAATGAACTACAGCAAAGGACTTCAACGAAAGAACACTAAGGCAGTCAGGGGTCTTAAACCACTTAACACAGCAGATAGGGGATCAGTAGGAGAAGAATCGAGACACGGAACCCTTCCACGAGGACTTAGAGCCAAGAAATAGAATCAATCAATGGACGGATTAGAGACAAACTGACAGACACCGGAAGACGGATAGTCAAATTGTACCAACCAACAAAAGGAGAACTACACTCGGTAGTTTTATTAAACCAATGGAGCTCGCCTCACCTTCTCTCCATTACCACCCGCAGGAGCACGCGTACCCTGTCCACACCTTTTTGAGATCTTTTCACATCTCAATGAACCTATCGTACCACGACGACCCATATAAGGTATTGAAAAGATATTATTCTGCTAAAGTAAAGAAAAGCAGGAAAGAGCATCGATACACTCTTCGATTCTATCCTGTTGGGCATTTCCCTCTTTCTGGTCTTTCTAGTTGACCAACTCAAACCATGAATGTTAAGTCCTGTGGTGAAGCCCCTTCGATACCTACCTTTGTGGATGGATAGATGGATCTATAATCTGCGACAGCCAAAGCCAAGCCTTCTCCCGCAGCAGACCTTAAGGCCCATCTCGCAGGTTCTGTTCTTTCTGTCTATGCGGGGTGTCTATCTTCGTCTACTGGGAACCTTAGAGTGGGGACGGAGAGACTAGACCATCAAATAGAAAGATTGTCAGCCAGGCGCCTAGCCTATTGATTGGGATCCGGCTACCCAATCTGCTTTGTGCGAGAAGCATATCATCCCTGCCTTTCTTCCTTCCCAGTTGGAAGGACTGACTCAAAAGGCAAATGCTTGAGACTGCCAAATGCACCTACCTACATAGCTTCCCTTTGAACTGGGTATTAGCGAGGATCTGTGACAGCCAAGCCTTCAACCGCAGTGGACCTGCAAGACTTTCTCTCAGGATCTGGTGAATCCCTTTCTCCGAGGCAACCTGACTAAACAGAGGATGGGTGCCATATATAGTGCGCTGGAGCCAATGAAGCCTGGTCCCCAAAAGTCACAATGCCAAGTGGGAATACGAAATAACGATAACGATTCACCCGGGGTAACTCTGTGCGAGCCTCTACTGCGTGATATTAGCCAGTCTCTAAATCTGCTTGATCCTTGTTCGTAACTGCATCAAAAAAGCGGATCGCCCTTATGGTACAATAGGGTCACCCTCGTTTCCATTTCTATACGAAAGAAGTTCACACCTACCTGCAAGTGCAAAGGCTAACATTGTATAATGATCAAAGAAGATAAATCTTTGGAGCTTTAGCTTCCGCTAAACCAACTCTTCTCTCCTCCCCTCGTCATCTTGGGTGGGTTTGTTCAGTTATCTCAACCACAGATCCGATCTCTCGGCACACAGATGTACCCTCCCTAGCGGAGACTGTAGAGGCTTAGCCTAGGTTCTTCAGAGTTTATCTAGATAGAAAAATAGAAGATCAATATGGATCGCACAATCCCGTTTCACTGTGCTCTACTATTCCGATGCGCCAAGAACAAGGGTACCACTTTTGCCAAATTCTCATGAGGATTCATCACAAGCGGTCTTATGGTATGGTGGTGCTTACGAGCACCAATCCCATGGTTCATGGTTCGAACCCGTCGTCGATCGATTCCCCCGATTCTGTCGTGTCTCTTTGATGGGATTCCATCGGGCTGTAGCTATGCAGCTACAGGGATTCCATCGCCTACTGGCGCCGGTGCCCCCACGGTCCCAACTGCTTCAACGTAACCTGGAAGAAAGAAAAAAGGACGAGACAGAAAGGAAAGAAAACCCATCTAATCTAAGAGTAAACCCAATACAAAGAAGTCTTAGTCAAAAGAAGCAAAATCGAAGCAATATGACAGATAGAAGCAATCTCGGAGATCCAAGCGAATAAGAGAGCGACAAACCATATATAATCTAATAAGTACTGGTATGCGTTCTGGGAACCTGAAAAAAGGCGATCCACTGAACAAAACGAAGAAATATGAAAATGGAGCTAGCAATGGAGAAAGAAAAGAATTCCATGAGAGCACAACGTCGACATATCTTTCGGCAACAGAACGGGAGGATGGGAGGAAGGTAGGCAATGCTCGCATACGAGAAATCCTGCCCCAGGAATGAAAAGAAAGAAGATAAAGGGAGTGAGAGCCCACATAAAAGAAGGGGCCTGGCTCAACAAGAAAGATGTCCTGCCTAACGAGACGAACCTTCCGTTAAAGCGGCTGAAAGGCAGAAAAGCGACGAAAAGCATGAAAAGGGAAAGCATGGAGCGCACCCAAGTGGACACACCACACTATATACGAATATAGTGCGATGACTTGACCTAGGAAAAAAAAAGAAGAAGAGAAGATGAAAGGGAAGGGATCCGATGCTAACCAGAGGAGAGAAATCGGTGATTAACAAGGCCATTTAAGGTAAGGGAAAAGCCCGTATTGGGAGCTTTCAAGGAAAGGGAACCACCCGGATTTCGGCATTGGAGAGCTCCCGCAGCACTTCTGACAGTTCTAGTTCTGCTTTCCATGCTGGTTCTTTCGACTCTATATCCATACCTGCTTCAGGGTGAAAATGAAAGGTCATTAAAAACAAGGGCCTTTCGCCGTACGTCCAGCCTTTGCTCGACCTGCAGGAATAGAGAAGCCAACCGGGCTTTCGTATCCACCTTTTTTCATGAAAATGAGTCTTCCTTCCAAGCCTAGTGAAGTAGTCCCACTGGTCGTCAAAGCGGAGGTCAGAGTAGCAGTTGAGTCAGCCCCTTCTCCAATAGGGTGTCTTTCTTTGTCTAAAAATGCACCTTGATGCCTAAGCAGAGGGGATCAAAGTCGAACCGGGAATCACGCTTTTCATTGAGCAGAGGCAAGAGAACCAGTGCCTGAAATCGGATCAGGAGACTTCGTGCTTGGGCTGTCGTCTATGACCTGATTGCTGACTTCTGACATGCCGTATCAACGCCTCACTCAGCGGGAGCAAGAAGCTCGTAATCTATCATTCAGGATAGGGGAATGACTTGATCGAAAGACGAGCTCTACTGAAGAAGTCATAGTTGCTTTGGAACCACGCCTCAAAGGCGCGAAGCGGCTTTGATGCCGACAAAGACGGTCTTTCTCTTTCTTTCTTGAGCCGGATTCCCCGTTGATTTTTACCTATGCAACCAGCTTTCTGTTTTCCACCAACCCCGTCGCCCTACTTTACTTAGATGAAACTTGAGTTTCATGGCTTCAGAAATCGATGAAAGCAGCGAACTAAACTCTGTGGGCTTATCAAATTGTACAAGCTATGGATTATTCATTTCAGGGCCATTGACTCCGTCTCATCAAAGGAAACTCCAACTTCTGACTGAGAAAGAGTAAAATCATTCATTATTCATCTACCTCTTTTCTGATTTACCAGATAAAGATCTTTTCTCGGCGGGTTTCTTCCAATCGAGTCATACAAAAAAAAAATGCTCTTTTCTTCTTGCTTGAAAAGGAAGGGAGCTCTGTACATTGGCGGAACTAGTTCGCTCAGGTAGCATTGAAGCAAGGTCGTCAAAGCTGAGAAGTCACAGGCTGCAGATAAAGCTTGTCTTGGCTCGACGAAGGGAAAGCCATGGAATAGGGAATAGACATATCGTATGGAGACAGGTTTGCAAGTTTCCATGCCATTGGAGATTGGGATTTCATAGCGAATAGGACGTGCAGTTGACATAGGAATTGGGACTACGGCTGTAGCTGCTTCGAGTCCAGCTCGTGATTCGGTTTCGGAGGGAAAGCCAGGGCATGGTGTGGCACGATCAAATACCACTAAACCAGGAAGAGAAGAAAAAGTAGTCCCGTTCTGAATCCGCTTTGTCTACTTTGTCCAAAAGTTCCCAGTGATTACAAAACAAAGACGATAACTCGTTACATTCTTCTTTCTATAGTGAGAACTTCAATCTATTTCTTCTTCTTCCTTTATGGAGACAGGGCAAGAGCCCATACTTGGAGCACGAATTCATACGTAAGATGCCCAGTTGGATCACTAATTCGTAGATGGACAACCTCTAGGCAGGGCCTTTTTCCCACTACTGAATCTTTCGTTCTCTTCCCTGTCCCTTTTGTCTGTCCTGATTGTCGCTCTCAACCCAAGAGAGATGTCGAGTTCCAAAGGTTTTGTTTACTTTGGAAAGTCTTTTCCATGTTCTTTCGTTTAGTTCCAAGGCCTATAAATCCTTTGTCTCCCTTACCATATGTGTCATAGGTCCCCCTGTGCATTGATGTCACCGTTAACCACTTTTGAATCATTTGGGCTTAACAGCGCCTTGGACTAGCGACGTGCTCCCCGGTTAGAAGAAGCACGAGCGAGCACTGCTCGACGTTCGCACTACGT